AAAAAAGAAGTCATTTTATCATACTTCTTCATTATTAATGCATTATTAATTGAATTCAATTTGAACAGATGTAGATGTGGATTGATCTAGATATAGTTATTGCACCTATTTCGTTCTTTATCCGAAATATTTTTTTTTTTAAACTAAATATATATTTCAAATCAAATCCAAATTTTACCATGATTCTCATCAACAAACAAAACCAATCAATCAATAGTTTGGAGTTGTAATTATTCACCAAGCAAGAGCCTCATTCTTTTACATCAAAACGGGGTCTTATTAATTGGGAGTTGCTCTTGAATTAAGTTTTTTTTATTTCAGGCAAATTAAAAATTGTTCGAGTCGTGTAATCGTTAATTATTGACATTGGTAAACGCCCTAAAGCAATTTGATTATAATTCAATTCGTGACGATCATATGTAGAAAGTTCATATTCTTCAGTCATTGATAAACAATTTGTTGGACAATACTCAACGCAATTACCACAAAATATACAGATTCCGAAATCAATACTGTAATTAAGCAATCGTTTCTTTCTAATATCCGTTTCCAATTTCCAATCTACAACAGGTAGATCTATAGGACATACACGAACACATACTTCACAAGCAATGCATTTATCAAATTCAAAGTGGATTCGGCCGCGGAAACGCTCCGATGTAATCAATTTTTCGTAGGGATATTGAATAGTTACAGGTAAACGACTCGCATGTGATAAGGTAATCATGAAACCTTGACCGATGTACCTTGCAGCTCGTACTGTTTGTTGACCATAATTCATGAACTCAGTTACCATAGAGAACATATCGTGAATATCTATAAAAAATTTTATACTTGTTTTGTTTCTTTCTCTTGTTCTTGTTTAAGACAAGTCGTGAAGATAGAATATATAATATTGTATTCTTTTACAGTGAAAGAAGTTGGGAAGAAGTTGTTAATAATAGATTGCCGAGAGATATAGGTAAAAGAAATTTCCACCCAAGATTTAAGAGTTGGTCCATTCTTAGCCTTGGTAAAGTCCATCTTGTTGTGATAGCAATGAATAAGAACAAATAAGTTTTAGCTAATGTAATAAAGATACCAATTATTGTTCCAAAGACTCTACCCCCTTTATTTATTTCAAAAAAATAAGGAACGGCTATGTACGGAAGAGAAAGATTCCAACCCCCCAAGTAAAGAACCGTTACAAATAATGAAGAAACTAGTAAATTCAGATACGAGGCAACGTAAAATAAACCAAATTTTATACCTGAATATTCGGTTTGATAACCTGCTACCAATTCTTCTTCTGCTTCTGGTAAATCGAAGGGTAATCTTTCACACTCGGCTAAGGACGAAATTAGAAAAACGATAAACCCTATAGGTTGACGCCACAAATTCCACCCCCAAAAACCATATTTTGACTGCGCTTCAACTATATCAACTGTACTTGAACTGTTAGATAATTATAGTCGACGATAACATTACTGTTCGCAACGCTATTACAGAACCGTACATGAGATTGTCACCTCATACGGCTCCTCAAAGGTCACAAATAAATCTAAGACCCGTTTGCTATTTTTTATCTTGATATGTTTTGTAGGATAGAATCCAAATCTATCACAAGGTCCCCAATTAGACAATGGAATTCTGTCTGCTATCTATTATTTTTTATTATAAAGTGCTTCTGAATTGATCTTATCTTTTAAAAATTTAAAATTTTTTGTTGAGTAATAACTTAACCTTTAAATAAAAAGTTTTTTGTAGAAATCTCAATAAATATTTCAACCTAGCATTTTTGATTACGAAAAAAAAGATACATTGCATTAGTTCACGAAACATTACAAGGATTCTATCTCTCTAAAACTCTCTAAAAAAGATCTTTTTTGTAGTGCAAGTTAATTCTTTCGAGTTTATTTTTTTGTTCCTATTCTCCTTTCTCATAAAAAGGTACTTTAAGTAAAGGATTACTTCGTTCTTGATAGTTATTTACTTAATCGGTGGATAGGAAAATACTCTGGATCGGAATCGTGGGGAGTACTCCTTCATCATTTCTACCAACATAAAGCCCCAATTAGAATCCCTTTTATGCTATGCAGTATGAACAGAAAAATCCTGTTGAATAACTTACATAATCTCTATTACGAATCCTTTGTGTACCTTGGTGTTCCTAACTATCCACCCTTTTTGGTCACAAGGACCCCCCGCTCATTAGGGTAATACATGTCTGTTAATAGCTAGTAAAATCCCTAGATAGTTGCTCCTTTTGAACCCGCTTCAAGTCATGATGACTAATCACTCAATCTTGGGGTAAATAGTATAGTATATAATGCTTATGTTTACTTTCACTTAACACTTGTACATAGGAAATGAGACTGAATCTTTTTACTGCAAAGTAAGAAACTGTTTTTTTCACTCATATAACTATCTGGTTTAGTTCATCAACCCGAATGATGAATAAAAAATAAAAAGGTATATTCAACCCATGAAATTTCCTTCCTATAAAGAAAAGACATAGAGGAAATTTTATGTCTTAACGAATCACACGTAGAGATATTGATAACACACATAGAGTTAATGGTATTTCATAACTAATTGATTGAGCAGCAGCCCGTAAACCACCTAAAAAGGAATATTTATTATTTGATCCATAACCTGACATAAGAAGGCCCACGGGAGCAATACTTGAAATGGCAATCCATAAAAAAACACCAATACTTAAATCGGCTAGAACAAGGCGATATCCAAAAGGAATTACTAAAGAACTTAGTAGAATTGATGTGACTGCTATGGATGGTCCGATACTGAATAAACGAGTATCTCCTCTTGATGGAAGAAGATTCTCTTTGAAAAGTAATTTTGTACCATCTGCTAAAGCTTGAAGAATTCCCAAAGGCCCGGCGTATTCAGGGCCAATACGTTGTTGTATCCCCGCAGATATTTCTCTTTCTAACCAAACAATTACTAGTACACCTATTGTGATTCCTAATACAGGAGTAAAAATAGGGACAAGCATCCATATGATCTCATATACCTCTTTTAAGGATTCCAATCTAAAAAAAGAATTGATAGCTTGTACTTCTGTTGTATCTATTATCATTTTAACGATCAACTTCTCCCATAATGATATCTATGCTACCTAGTATTGTCATAATATCAGCCAATTTCATTCTTTTAACTAATTGAGGAAGGATTTGCAAATTGATAAAACCCGGTGGTCGGATTTTCCATCTCCAAGGAAAAACACCCTTATCTCCTATCAGAAAAATTCCTAATTCTCCTTTTGGGGCTTCGACTCTCACATAAAGTTCTTGTTTTGACAATTCAAAAGTAGGAGAAGGTTTTTTACTGATAAATCGATAGTCAAAATCATTCCATTCGGGATCCCATACTTTATCAAAGCGCCGGATTTCTAAATTCTCATAGGGCCCCCCCGGAATTCCTTCTAAAGCCTGTTGAATAATTTTTATTGATTCTGTCATTTCACCGATTCGTACTAAATAACGAGCTAATGAATCCCCTTCCTTTTGCCATTGAACTCCCCAATCAAATTCATCGTAAGACTCATAATGATCAACCTTTCGAAGATCCCATTGTATTCCGGAAGCTCGTAGCATTGGTCCCGATAAACCCCAATTAATTGCCTCCTCTCCGCCAATAATGCCTACTCCCTCAACTCGCTCTAAAAAAACAGGATTCCGTGTAATAAGTCTTTGATATTCAGTAACTCTTGTTAAAAAATAATCACAAAAATCCAAACATTTATCTACCCAGCCATAAGGTAAATCAGCAGCGACTCCTCCAATACGAAAATAATTATGCATCATTCGCATACCGGTAGCAGCTTCGAATAGGTCATATATCAATTCTCTTTCTCGAAAAATATAGAAGAATGGGGTCTGTGCGCCAATATCTGCCATAAAAGGGCCAAGCCATAACAAATGCGAAGCTATACGACTTAACTCTAACATAATGACTCTGATATAGCTGGCCCTTTTAGGCACTTGAATATTGCCTAACTGCTCTGGTGCATTTACAGTTATTGCTTCAGTGAACATAGTAGCTAAATAATCCCAACGTGTTACATAAGGTAAATATTGTATAATTGTTCGGTTTTCCGCAATTTTTTCCATTCCTCTATGTAAATAACCCAATATCGGTTCACAGTCAATAACATCTTCACCATCTAGAGTAACAATGAGTCGAAGAACACCGTGCATTGATGGGTGCTGAGGGCCCATATTGACTATCATAAGGTCATTTCGTGTAGCTGGTGCAGTCATAGGTTTTTTCCCGATTCATTCTTCTCATTCTTCCATGAATTGCTGAAAGCGAAAAGAGGTTCATCAAAATTTAAGCGAAAATTCAAAACGACTCTTCAAATTAATGATTTTTTGTTTCTCGAATCTCCAACTGTCCGATTAATTCTTTATAACGTACTCTATTTTTTTTTGACAAATAGGCGAGCAGCCGTTGACGTTTTCCTAGAATTTTACGCAGACCTCTCTGAGATAAATAGTCTTTTTTGTGCAATTCCAAATGTGAAGTAAGTCTCCGTATCCTATTGGTGAAACTCACTACTTGAAATTCAACAGACCCCTTGTTGTCTTCGTTTTCCTCTTTCAAAATAATTGCACTGAATGGATTTTTTATCATAAAAAAAGCTCCTTCTACCCTTTAATTTACATATAAAATATATTATTTGATCAGTAATAATAATATTAGTCATTTTCAAATAATTTAGACCGAAAATTCGGAATATTCCATATATTCGTTTATTTTATAGATTTTATCCAAACAAATTGATACGTCATTGACTTAGTATTAAATAAAAAAGATCTAATATTAGACTGGGACGTAAGACAGGGCATATGTGCATCTGTTTGCTTTTCTATATGGTACAGAATATATAGGAAAAATGTACCATCAAACAATTTTTAATTGTGGATATATTCTTAACAAACTAAAACGGCTTCCATTATTGGTATTAAACCAATATCTATTCATACAAGCTAAGTCTTCTAATCGATAATTAGGCCAAAGAAATAACTTTAATTTAATTAATTCATTTTTATCTCTATCAAGATGCTTTTTTTGATCCAAAAAAGGATTCCTGTTTTTTATGTTCTTTTTGTTACAAAATACTCGATTTTTATCCACACTATTTATATTCTTTGAGTTGAAAGAAATTATAATTCTCAATTCTCTACGACGTCTAGATGATAAAATCTTTTCAGGAACGATAAAATCATAATGTTTTTTGTCTCTCTTTCGAATTATTATTTGATATCTTGGGATAGATTCATCCAATTTATTTTTATTGATATATCTTTGTTCTCGATATCTTTGAGGAGTTTGGTACTTACTTTTATGAACCAACGATATACCTACGGTTTGATATATAATAAAGTATCCGTCGTTTTTTACAGACAAACGAATGGGATCGATAAAAAATATCCCCTTTTTATTCAATTCCACAGGAGTCAATTTTTTTCGAATCACCATTACATCCAGATTTATTTCTTTCCTTTGAATAGACGATATAGTAGTATCTCTTGGATTTATCAGTCCAAGCAAGTAACAATATATCTTGATATTATTGATCATTCTTTCAGTTAAATTCGGAATTAAACCATCGTCTATTATCCATTGAAAAAGCAAATAGTGTTTCCGTAAGAAAATTATTTCTGGTCTCATCTTATTTCGGATCTTATATTGTTTTTTCATTTTATCTTGGTTTTGTGAATATGATCCAAGGCCTCTTCGGCCCGCGGGTTCTTTTTCTTCTTGATTTCGATTCATTAATTCAGAATATCTTTTTTCATTCGATGGTCTAAAAAAATGGAATTTTTTCTTTTCATTGATGTTTTTCTTTTTATTTAAATTATTTAAATTTAAAAGAAGTAATTTGCTTGGTATAATCCATGGTTTTATTTTGTATACATTATAAAGTGGCACAAATTCTGGGAAGAACGGAAGTTTCATATTTGTCGATATTGGGTTTAGGATTTCTTCATTCATTTCCATCCAATCAAAAAAGAGTTTCTTGTCATTGATTGGATTTATTTCTAAATCTTGATGAATCATCAGATAAAAAATATCGTTTTTATCCATTTTCTCAATTTTTTGGTAATTCTTACTTCCAAGCTTAGTATTTATATTACTGCTATAATCCATTTTGGTCCAGGCCTCAATATCTATTTTTTGTCTTAGAAAAAAATTTATAATTGTCCAATCAAAATATTTTCTATCTGGATTTTTTTGCATATACATAATATCGCCCTTTTCTAGATAATGATTGATAGGAATTTCCTCCAGGCTTTCAAATAAATTTTGTTTAGAATTGTTGTAATTATTAGAATTGTTGTAATTAAAAGTAATTTTTTGGTTGTTATTTAATTCTGATGGTGATCCATAAATAATATACGAGGACTTCTTAATTTCAGAATTAATAGATTTATATGATAAAAGATTATATATATAGTATTTTGGAAAATTATCTTTTTGGTTTGGTAATGGATATACTTTAAAATCCTTTTGTTTTTTGTGATAAAGTAATCGATCTTTTTCATACGAATTCCGTTTTGTTAAATCTTTATTATTTTGGGTAATACCACCTTCATTTATTGTAGTTCGCCATTTTTGTGGTATTAATTCAAACCATCTAATCTGAGATAAATTGTATTGATAATGACCTCTTAACCAGTTTTTCCATTGATTCGTTTCAGAACTTGAAAGTTTTGTATGTCTTAATTCGGAATGAAATATTCCTTGTGTTACAAAATAATTTTTTATTGCAGTCTTAAGAAAAACGGTAGTTCCATGATACTCAAAAATAGATCTTAACTTATACAAATTAATAACTTGGGTTTGTGATAATTTGTAAAATACATATGCTTGTGATAAAGAGGATAAGTCAAAAAAAAGATGTGAATTCCTCTTACTATTCTTAATATTGTAAAGTTCACTTTTTAGAGTCGAAATAAAGTTAATTTCTTTTTTTTTTTTTTTTATTTCTTGGTTTGTTTTATTATTGTAAATGTATTTATCAAAACAAAAATTTCTTGATTCAAGAACTAGTTGTGTAGGAATTCTGGCAATATGAATGATACATAGAAGGATATCCATGTATATTCTTTTAATGAAAATTTTTATAAACAAATCTAATTTATAGATTAATCGATTTCTTCTTTTTTTTATTTTTAATATTTTCCAAAAATTTTTTGGTGATTTTTCTTTTCCATTATAACTATAACTTGTTTTGTTAGGACTACTTCTTTTCTTGGCGTTGCTGTTTTTTTCTTTTGTAAGACTCTTTGTTTTCTTTCTGATTGTGCTTGTTCTATCAGCCATATTTTTAATTTTTTTTTCTCTCAGTGAATAATTTGTATTATCTGTAGATTTTATTTTTCTAAACGAGTCGTGAATTATCTGATTCCTAATTATAGAATCTTTTTTTTGGTTAGTTTCGCCGGGTTCATACACCTTTCTCAATATAAATAATCGAGTTGGATGTACTTT